GGCGTCAAGGACATTCGGAATTTTTTCTCTGATGATACTTTTTTAGTGAAAGATAGTAATGGGGACAGTTATTCTATATATTTTGATATTGAAAATCATATTTTTGAGATTGCCAATGATCATCCTTTTTGGAGTGAACTAGAAAGTTCTTTTTATCGGAATTCTAGTTATCTGAATAATGGATCTAAGAGTAAGAATCCCGACCACGATCGTTACATGGATGATACTCAGTATACTTGGAATAATCACATTAATAGTTGCATTGACAGTTATCTTCAGTCCCAAATCTGTATTGATAGTTACATTGTAAGTGGTAGTGACAATTCCAGTAACAATTACATTTCTAGTTCCATTTGTGGTAAAAGTGGAAATAGTAGTCAAAACGAGGATACCAGAACGAGTGATCAAACTATACCAGAAAGTTCTACTAATCTGGGTGTAACTCAACAATACCGGCATTTGTGGGTTCAATGCGAAAATTGTTATGGATTAAATTATAAGAAATTTTTTAAATCAAAAATGCATCTTTGTGAACAATGTGGATATCATTTGAAAATGAGTAGTTCAGATAGAATCGAACTTTTGATCGATCCGGGCACTTGGGAGCCTATGGATGAAGACATGGTCTCTCTGGATCCCATTGAATTTCATTCGGAGGAGGAGCCTTATAAAAATCGTATCGATTCTTATCAAAGAAAGACAGGATTAACCGAGGCTGTTCAAACAGGCAGAGGGCAACTAAACGGTATTACCGTAGCAATTGGGGTTATGGATTTTCAGTTTATGGGGGGTAGTATGGGATCCGTAGTCGGGGAGAAAATTACCCGTTTGATTGAATACGCTACTAAAGAAGTTCTACCTCTTATTATAGTGTGTGCTTCCGGAGGGGCACGCATGCAAGAAGGAAGTTTGAGCTTGATGCAAATGGCTAAAATATCTTCTGCTTTATATGATTATCAATCAAATAAAAAGTTATTCTATGTACCAATTCTTACATCTCCTACTACCGGTGGGGTGACAGCTAGTTTTGGTATGTTGGGGGATATCATTATTGCCGAACCCAATGCCTACATTGCCTTTGCGGGTAAAAGAGTAATTGAACAAACATTGAATAAAACAGTACCCGAGGGTTCACAAGCGGCTGAGTATTTATTCCAGAAGGGCTTATTCGATCTAATCGTACCACGTAATCCTTTAAAAAGCGTTCTGAGTGAGTTATTTCAACTCCACACTTTCTTTCCTTTGAATCAAAATTAGAACATTAAGTTCAATTATTTTGAGCAAACAAGTAATTAGTTTATCGGAATCCAAGTCAAAATTAGACGAATGGGGTTTTCTTTGTTGACATAAGATCTAATTATATAAAGAATCAAAAGTCACAGAAAATCCGCCCCTTTTTCTATATTCCTGATTATTGATCAAGAAATGAAATTCTTATTTTCGTGAAATTAGGCAAATCAAAAAAATCTACTCTTCTCGTCATATATAATGAAAATCTATAAAATATATAATTTTTTATTTTTCTATATCTTACGATAATCCTATTTTGACTAAGAATCCCTGCTGGATGGGATTCTAACAAACCCTTCAATATATTCAATATTGAATATAAATAGAATCTAATTAATTTTTAAGAAACTTTTTGTTTAGTAAATGAAATTCGAAGACAAGAGCAAAAAATGAAGAAAATAATATAATATCTCATCCATATCCTTTCAAATCTTTCATGTAGAAAGATGAAAAACTACATTATATACTCACTTAGATAGATACTTAGATTTATACTTAATACATATTAAGTAATAATAATAATTCCAATTTAGAATTATCAAATTATAATAAGATATCTTTATATATAATAAGATATCTTTATATTATAAATATAAAATATAAATAATAATAACAGGTACAAATAGTAAATCGAGGTACCCATTCTATGACAACTCTTAACTTTCCCTCTGTTTTGGTGCCTTTAGTAGGCCTAGTATTTCCGGCAATCGCAATGGCTTCTTTATTTCTTCATGTTCAAAAAAACAAGATTGTTTAGAGCCGATGGCACAAAATCTCATCTATTTTTTTTTTTCAAAACTGACGTTTGTATCATAACACAGATATCCATTTAGCAAAATATGGTATAGTATAAGCGGCTTCCGCCGAAAAACTCTTATGTCTCCATAAAATGCTATAGGGGTCAATGGATTCTAGCTATTTTCAAATAGACCCGAATCGACGGATAGCTGAACTGTAAAGTTGGTCTATCTATTTGGCTATCTTTAGTGAGATCATACGAAGGGTATGTTATTAGTTTAGATCTAACGAATTTAATGAATTACTCCTAAAGGGTCACATCAAACTAGTGCTAGTTGATGCGAGTTACTTCGGAAACAAAAGGACTAAAGTCAAATTCATTTGGGGTATTCTCTCAATTCCAAAAAAATCAACTGGATCAAGTATGAGTTGTCGATCAGAACATATATGGATAGAACCTATAACGGGGGCT